TGTTTCCTAGATGAAAATAGTAGGATTTATAATCCCGATTCATGCAGTAACATCATTTGGAATTCATTCCATTCGAATTGGTGTTTTCTCCATCACGATTCTTGTGAAGAGGCATGGACAATAATTAGCCTTGGACAATTCCTTTGTAAAAATGTATGTCTATTGAAATACGGATCACGCATAAAAAAATCTGGTCAAATTTTTATTGTTCATGTTGACTCTTTAGTTATAAGATCAGCTAAGCCCTATTTGGTCACTCCAGGAGCAACTGTACATGGCCATTATGGGGAAACCTTTTCTGAAGGAAATACATTAATTACATTTATATATGAAAAATCGAGATCTGGTGACATAACGCAAGGTCTTCCAAAAGTGGAACAAATATTAGAAGTTCGTTCGATTGATTCAATATCGATGAACCTCGAAAGAAGAGTTGAAGGTTGGGACGAACGTATCCGAAGAATTCTTGGGATCCCCTGGGGATTCTTGATTGGAGCTGAATTAACCATAGCCCAAAGTCGTATCTCTTTGGTTAATAAGATCCAAAAGGTTTATCGATCCCAAGGGGTACAGATCCATAATAGACATATAGAGATTATTGTACGTCAAGTAACATCAAGAGTTTTGGTTTCAGAAGATGGAATGTCTAATGTTTTTTTACCTGGGGAACTTATTGGATTGTTGCGAGCAGAGCGAGCAGGGCGCGTTTTGGACGAAGCGATCTTTTATCGGGCAATCTTATTGGGAATAACAAAGTCATCTCTGAATACTCAAAGTTTCATATCCGAAGCGAGTTTTCAAGAAACTTCTCGAGTTTTAGCAAAAGCTGCTCTACGAGGTCGTATTGATTGGTTGAAAGGCCTGAAAGAGAACGTTGTTTTGGGGGGGATTATACCAGTTGGTACCGGATTCAAAAAATTAGTACATCGTTCAAAGCAAGACAAAAACATTCATTTGAAAATAAAAAGGAAGAATCTATTTGAGTTGGAAATGAGAGATATTTTGTTACACCATAGAGAATTATTTTGTTCTTATTCCCCAAACACTTTCCATGAGACATCAGACCAATCATTTACGTAATTTAATTTACTAATTCCTAAAAATAGGTTCATTCTTTTTACTTTAACTCTCTGGTCCAATTATGGATTTCGTAATCAACGAAATCAAAAATAAAGAATGAAATTCATGGTTTGGGTCGTAGATCAAAGGTCAATCCTGGTAGAAGGTTCCGTTGGAACAATTATTTATTTCACAAGGTAATGAATCTCTTTGAAAAAAAAATAAAAAGAGAAAGTGTGGGAAAATGGGAAGACGATATTGGAACATCAATTTGGAAGAAATGATGGAAGCAGGAGTTCATTTTGGTCATGGTACTAATAAATGGAATCCTAGAATGGCTCCTTACATCTCTGCAAAGCGTAAAGGTATTCATATTACAAATCTTACTATAACCGCTCGTTTTTTATCAGAAGCCTGCGATTTAGTTTTTGATGCATCAAGTAGGGGAAAAAAATTCTTAATCGTTGGCACCAAAAAGAAAGCAGCGGATTTAGTAGCATCAGCAGCAATAAGGGCTCGATGCCATTATGTTAATAAAAAATGGCTTGGTGGTATGTTAACGAATTGGTCTACTACAGAAACAAGACTTCAGAAATTCAGGGACTTAAGAGCAGAACAAAAGATGGGGAAACTCAATCGTCTTCCCAAAGGAGATGCAGCAATGTTGAAGAGAAAGTTATCTACCTTGCAAACATATCTGGGTGGGATCAAATATATGACGGGATTACCCGATATTGTAATTATCGTTGATCAGCAAGAAGAATATACGGTTCTTCGAGAATGTGTTATTTTGGGTATTCCGACGATTTGTTTAATCGATACAAATTGTGACCCAAATCTTGCAGATATTTCTATTCCGGCCAACGATGATGCTATAGCTTCGATTCGATTGATTCTTACAAAATTAGTATCTGCAATTTGTGAGGGCCGTTCTAGTTATATAAAAAATGGTTGAATATCTTATCATTACTCTTATCATTAAGAAGAAGAAAGAAGAAGATTAGTTTGTTTTTGCTGAACTCTCTTTGATTGTTACTATTTTGGTTTGCATCTTTTGGAGTTTGAACTATGTTTTGAATATTGAAGAATATTTAAAAGATAAAATGATTGGTATTTTTTTTATGTGATTTCTTGGTATCCGAAATATACGATTCATAACTTAAATTCATGAATGAACATAGATGAATTGAGAAAGAGATGGTTGAATCAAAATAATTACTTTTTTGAAGTTTGATTTCTGTTAGAGGACAATATGAATTTTATACTATGTTCCATTAAAACACTCAAAGGATTATACGATATATCAGGTGTAGAAGTAGGCCAACATTTATATTGGCAAATAGGAGGTTTACAAATTCATGCCCAAGTACTTATAACTTCTTGGGTTGTAATTGCTATATTATTAGGTTCAGTCATCATAGCTGTTCGAAATCCACAAACCATTCCGACCGACGGTCAGAATTTCTTCGAATATGTCCTTGAATTTATTCAAGACTTGAGCAAAACTCAGATTGGAGAGGAGTATGGTCCTTGGGTTCCTTTTATAGGAACGATGTTCCTATTTATTTTTGTTTCTAACTGGTCAGGTGCTCTTTTACCTTGGAAAATCATAAAGTTACCTCATGGGGAGTTAGCTGCGCCCACGAATGATATAAATACTACTGTTGCTTTAGCTTTACCCACGTCAGTGGCATATTTCTATGCGGGTCTTAGCAAAAAAGGATTGGGATATTTTGGGAAATACATTCAACCAACTCCAATACTTTTACCGATTAATATTCTAGAAGATTTCACAAAACCCTTATCTCTTAGTTTTCGACTTTTCGGGAATATATTGGCTGATGAATTAGTGGTTGTTGTTCTTGTTTCTTTAGTGCCTTCAGTAGTTCCTATACCTGTCATGTTTCTTGGATTATTTACAAGCGGTATTCAAGCTCTTATTTTTGCAACTTTGGCTGCGGCTTATATAGGTGAATCCATGGAGGGTCATCATTGACTAACTTTCAAAATAGTTTTTTTTTTTTTTGAAGCTTATCCCAATTCAAGGGGGGTTCCGTATAATCCACTAGGTTGGAGAATAAAATGCAAATAGCTATATGTATGTATATATGAATGTATATATGAAGAAAGATAGATGAAATTTGGAAGAGAAAGAAGGGTCGGGACTCCTACTACATATATGTATATGTAATGCCTATGAGTATAAATCCTTATGTATGTTTCGAAGAATGGTTCCAGAATACGATTTAATAGAATAAAAAGTGCAGGTGATTTACGTTATGGAAGAATAAAAGTATATGTTATTTACTAGTTAGATAGTAATTACCCCTATCTCTTTTTTTTTAGTCCACTGCATTTAGATGAATTTCCATATCAGTCCTTTTTCTATTTTGTCTGTGATTGTGAATTGAATGAAAAATGAAAGAGAAAGAATAAAATAGTTTCTAAACAAGGAAACGCAATGACTAAAACTGTATACATATTAGATAAGGTAGAAAGTAAAAACGGTATATCGAAGTAGTTCTGACAATTCAGTAATATTAGGAATTCCATTTGGAGCTTTTAGTTACTTGGACCCGATAGATTTTGGTGATAAAGATCAAAAAATAAAAAATAAGTGTAGTAAATAGTAAAAGTAGAAGTAGAAAAATAAGTAGATTAAGTACTAATTCATTGGTTGGTTGTATCATTAACCATTTCTTTTTTTTGGTGTGAGGAACTTACCATGAATCCACTTATTTCTGCTGCTTCCGTTATTGCTGCTGGATTGGCTGTAGGGCTTGCTTCTATCGGACCTGGGGTCGGTCAAGGTACTGCTGCGGGCCAAGCCGTAGAAGGTATTGCGAGACAACCAGAAGCAGAGGGTAAAATACGAGGTACTTTATTACTTAGTCTGGCTTTTATGGAAGCTTTAACAATTTATGGACTGGTCGTGGCATTAGCTCTTTTATTTGCAAATCCTTTTGTTTAATGTTTAATTTCATCGTAGAATAAAAACATAACCATAAATAATAAATTTGAGAATAATAAGCGGAGTGATACAAAAAGAACTCTGTTCTTTGTTAGTCCTATCTATAAGGGGAGAGCTTATGAAAAATATAACTGATTCTTTTGTTTCCGTGGAGCACTGGCCCTCCGCTGGGAGTTTCGAGCTTAATACCGATATTTTAGCAACAAATCCAATAAATCTAAGCGTAGTGCTGGGTGTATTGATTTTTTTTGGAAAGGGAGTGTGTGCGAGTTGTGTATTTCAAGAATAGGTTGGATTTCACCGGCTGCACTTTCTTTATATTTATGTATTCTTTTTTATAGCAGAAATAGGAACAAAGGGTGCATAATCTCGACGAATTACTTCGGAATTGGATTTCATTCAGAGATCCTATGTAAGAACCATAGCATTTCGTGACTAATTGATAAATGAACTTTGATTCTCTTCTCTATCAACCAATAATGTTGAGGTCTTTTACATGGTTAAAGATAAATTGTTTGAAGTCCAGGCACAGCATAGTATGGTACTCTTTCTACCGCTACGTTAGTAACAAAAAGGTTTAAAGATGATAAAAAAGGAATAATTGGGAATTTATCCGATGTAGAACACTCATATGGATAAAATTATTTGAACCATTAACTGGAAAGATGGGTATCTCCCCCCTTTTTTTATCCACTGCCGAATCGACGACCTACGTATTCTATTTGTATAAAAAAGAGAATTTTTTGGATAAAAAAATTGAAATATCATTCTAATGATAATGAAGTTCAAAATTCTATTCAATTATATATTATCTATTATAATTTTGATCTAATTTATCATAGCATATAAAGAAGAAAGAATAGAATTCTTTCTTCTTTAAAATCTTTTTTTTCTTTTTGGAAATAAGTTGTAAATAAAGAACAAATAAAGAAACAACTTTGCTGACAATTTTTTATTTTTTGTCTGGTCT